ACCGATTGCCATATAAGAATTGTGTTGCAAGATCCATCTTGGTATGAATATGACGAAGATAACGAATATCTCTTATGCTTAAAAAAGATAAATGAAAAAAAAAAAAAGAAGCACGAAGATATGACGTATTATTCTATGTATAATAGGGAGGGATTATGGGACAAAAAATAAATCCACTCGGTTTCAGACTTGGTACAACCCAAAGTCATCATTCTGTTTGGTTTGCACACCCAAAGAATTATTCCCTAGGTCTGCAAGAAGATCAAAAAATACGACATTGTATAAAAAATTATATCCAAAAAAATATGAGAATATCCTATGGTGTCGAGGGAATTGCACGCATAGAAATTCGAAAAAGAATTGATCTGATTCAAGTCATAATCTATATGGGATTCCCAAAGTTATTACTAGACGGTGGAACCCGAAGAGTTGAAGAATTACAGAGGAATATACAAAAAGAACTGAACTGTTTGAACCAAAAACTCAACATTACTGTGACAAGAATTCCAAGCCCTTATGGACAACCTAATATTCTTGGGGAATTTATAGCGGGACAATTAAAGAATCGAGTTTCGTTTCGAAAAGCAATGAAAAAAGCAATAGAATTAACTGAACAGGCGGATCCAAAAGGAATTCAAGTCCAAATTGCAGGACGTCTCGACGGAAAAGAAATAGCACGTGTCGAATGGATCAGAGAAGGTAGGGTTCCTCTCCAAACCATTCGGGCTAAAATTGATTATTGTTTCTATCCAGTCCGAACGATCTATGGGGTATTAGGCATAAAAATTTGGATATTTCTAGAGGATTAATAAAAATACATTACTTGTCTTTCTTCTTTATGCGATATCCATTGCAAAAAAAAAAAAATAAAAAACAACAAACTCTTTGCTTTCAGTCTTTTTTTTTATTTCTTAATTTTTTTTTTTTAATGACAATTCTTAATTTCTACTTAATTTCTATAGGATTGGATAAAAAAATGATTAATGATTTTATAGAATTGCTATGCTTAGTGTGTGACTCGTTGGTTTTTTTGAGAAAATAGGATTAAAAAAAGGAACCAACCTTTACTATGAACTCATTACTATAGAACTAATAACCAACTCATCGCTTTGCATTATCTGGATATCAAAAAGCAGTCAAAATATGATATATTGATCATATACTTATAGCAACTGCAAGAGTTCTTGTATTGCCTAGAAAAGAAAAAACCAATCGAATTGTGATAGAAAATAAAGTATACAGATAAAAGGAAGGTTGATAGAAAGCTAGAAAAAAAATTGGAATGATATCTGATTCCAATATGTATGTAAGGTTTATGAGTCTTCTCAAAAAAACACAAATCAAATAAGGCAATGTAATAAAGCATCAATACGGATTGATCTAGTTATGGGCGAATCAGTTCGTTCATAGAAAAATAAAAAATAATCAAGAGCCTCGAGCCAATAAAGACTGAGAAGATTGACTCAAGAAAAAATCTTCTGCGGGGGCTCCGTTGTAGAATTCAAACCTAACCATGAATTGAGAAGCAATGGGAACGAAAGAACCCACGAATACGGGGGATTCCATTGAAAAACGAATCTTAATAATTCATTGGGTGGGATGGCGAAACAAACCAGGAACCAATTCATTTATTCCACAAAGGCATGAACGAATCTTACAACTGAAATAGATTTGAAAAAGTCAATATTCGCCCGCGAAGTTTTTGAGTAGATTACTGCTATTCAATCTCATTCGATTCTTTTTAATAAAAAATCAAAGCAAAAAGAAATAACAAAAACACATTCGTCATAAATCAAATTGGTTCAAATATTTCTAAATCAAAACAAGATATCAAAATTTCTAATTTCGAATAGATTATAAAAAATTCAGGATTCGGTATATTTTACGAAAATTCGGAAATTGGAATCGTTTCGTTCGCGAGGAGCCGGATGAGGAGAAACTCTCATGTCCGTTTCTGTAGTAGAGATGGTATTAAGAAAGAACCATCCACTATAACCCCAAAAGAACCAGATTTCGTAAACAACATAGAGGAAGAATGAAAGGGATATCTTCTCGAGGAAGCCGTATTTCTTTCGGTAAATACGCTCTTCAGGCACTTGAGCCCGCTTGGATTACATCTAGACAAATAGAAGCAGGTCGGCGGGCAATGACCCGAAATGTGCGCCGTGGTGGAAAAATCTGGGTATGTATATTTCCGGACAAACCTGTTACATTAAGACCTACGGAAACACGTATGGGTTCGGGGAAGGGATCCCCCGAATATTGGGTAGCTGTCGTTAAACCAGGTAGAATACTTTATGAAATGGGTGAAGTTGGAGAAAATATAGCCAGAAAGGCTATTTCAATAGCGGCGTCCAAAATGCCTATACGAACTCAATTTATTATGTCAAGTTAGACAGGTAGAACCAACGGAAAAAAGTCTTAGAGATCAAAAAAGAATTGTGGGTTTCTTTTATTTTGAATTTGAACAAGAATATTTCTTTTTTTTTTACTTCGACTTTCTCTTTGCATTGAAAGAACAGATTCAAAAATGATATGATTCAAGCTCAAACCCATTTGAATGTCGCGGATAACAGCGGGGCTCGAGAATTGATGTGTATTCGAATCATAGGAGCTAGTAATCGCCAATATGCTCATATCGGCGACATTATTGTCGCTGTGATCAAGGATGCATTACCAAACACATCTCTAGAAAGATCAGAAGTGATCAGAGCTGTAATTGTTCGTACTTGTAAAGAACTTAAACGCGCCAACGGCATGATAATACGATATGATGACAATGCAGCAGTTGTTATTGATCAAGAAGGAAATCCAAAAGGAACTCGAGTTTTCGGCGCGATTGCCCGAGAATTGAGACAGTTAAATTTCACTAAAATAATTTCATTATCACCTGAAGTATTATAGTATCACATCCGACTTAATAGAGTAGAGTCCGACTCGTCTACTTAGTTATTGAATGAAATAGATAACTTCAATTTAGTGAATCAAATTTTATCGGACGCGTATCTCTTTATTTATTTCAAATATTTGAAAATTCAATAAAAAATTTTGAAGTATTTTATTGTTTATATTATTTAATAATATTAAACATTTTGAAACATTCTTATTGTTATTGAATATTTTTTTATTACAGAAAAAAAAAAAAAAAGCATGTTGATTAGATCAAAAACGTGTAGGCAACAAAAATTTTAATTTATCATGGGTAGAGACACTATTGCTGACGTAATAACCTCTATACGAAATGCTGACATGAATAGAAAAGGGATGATTCAAATAGAATTTACTAACATCACGGAAAACTTTGTGAAAATGCTTTTACGAGAGGGTTTTCTTGAAAACGTGAGAAAACATCAGGAAAACAACAAATATTTTTTGGTTGTAACCCTACGACATAGAAGGAATAGAAAAGGAATGTATCCAACTATTTTGAATTTAAAACGGATCAGTAGGCCTGGTCTACGAATCTATTCTAACTATCAACGAATTCCTAGAATTTTAGGCGGGATGGGAATTGTAATTCTTTCTACTTCTCAAGGGATAATGACAGACCGAGAGGCTCGACTGGAAGGAATTGGCGGAGAAATTTTGTGTTATATATGGTAATCCTTCTGATATCTGAATTGTCGTCAGAATTGACTATTTGTCAAAAGAAAAAAAGACGTGTTAATTACTCTTAACATTATTTGATACTTCGAGAGGTTTTAACGAAAACGAAAAGAACAAAAAATGGATTCCTAATTCATAATAACAAGGATTCGAATGATTAGGTGCTTTTTTTTAACCATTAGCATTTCTTTGATGAGAATACAATTCGAGGTTGGGGTTTAAAATCTCAAGAAATTAATTTTCTTCCAATAAGTATACTCAGAATTCAGTTTAGGAATGACAACTATGAAAATAAGGGCCTCCGTTCGTAAAATTTGTGATAAATGTCGATTGATCCGTAGGAGAGGACGAATTATAGTAATTTGTTCCAATCCGAGACATAAACAAAGACAAGGATAATCTTTTGAAACTAGACTCTATAACATAAAGTAACCAATACAAAAATAGGATCTGTTTTGACATGAAATGGATATATCCATATACCCCGAATTTCTCGTTATAAGATGATAAAGTAAAGTATGGCAAAATCTATACCAAAAACTGGTTCACGGAGAAATGTCCGGATTGGGTCACGTAAGAATATACGCGGAATCCAAAAGGGCGTTATTCATGTTCAAGCAAGTTTCAACAATACCATTGTGACTATTACAGATGTCCGAGGTCGGGTAATCTCTTGGGCCTCCGCCGGTACTTGTGGATTCAAAGGTACAAGAAGAGGCACTCCATTTGCTGCTCAAACCGCAGCAGGAAAGGCTATTCGTACAGTCATAGATCAAGGTATGCAACGAGCCGAAGTGATGATCAAAGGTCCCGGTCTCGGTAGGGATGCAGCATTACGAGCTATTCGAAGAAGTGGTATACTATTAAGTTTCGTACGTGATGTAACCCCTATGCCCCATAATGGATGTAGGCCCCCTAAGAAAAGACGTGTATAGAAATAAAAATGAAATATATTTCAAGAGAAATAAACAATTCAATAATCTGAGCAAATAATATTAATATGGTTCGAGAGAAAGTAAGAGTATCTACTCGAACACTACGGTGGAAGTGTGTTGAATCAAGAGCAGATAGTAAGCGTCTTTATTATGGACGCTTTATTCTGTCTCCACTTCAGAAAGGGCAAGCCGATACAATAGGCATTGCAATACGAAGAGCTTTGCTTGGGGAAATAGAAGGAACATGCATCACCCGAGCAAAATTTGAAAAAATACCACATGAATATTCTACGATAGTGGGTATTCAAGAATCAGTACATGAGATTTTAATGAATTTGAAAGAAATTGTATTGCGAAGTAATCTGTATGGAACTAGCAACGCATCCATTTGTTTCCAGGGCCCTGGATGTGTAACTACTCAAGATATTATCTTACCAACTTCTGTGGAAATCGTTGATA